ACTAGGATGAGTATCCGACGAGGTAGAACCGTCTTTATAAAGATAAGATGACAGACTCATTCTCTGTATTATCAATAGGATCAATTATAACAAGTCACACACTCATATTCCGGAAATACAGAAAGAAATTTCGCGATCGAACTACCAACAGCAACAGGGTTATAAACAAGAAACCCGAGAATTAACTTTGTATTGAAAAACTCGAACTTAATAGTTCTTGTGTATTCAATTCATTGAAATTCCATCCAGTAAAACGGAAGAATTATAAATCTCCAAAATAATGGATAGGAATACTGCAAATAAAGCCATTGCGATACCCATCAAAGGAGTAGTTCCCCACCCGGGAGCTACTTTACCATATTCCGAATTCAACGGTTTCAATAAAGCCCCTACCGTAGTTTGTCTTGGACGAGATCTAGAACTACTATCAGCGGTTTGTGTAGCCATAAATCCGATTGTATTTATTGAGATCTGTTGACTTTGTATACCATTCCCCTGTAAATAAAGGATCTTATCAGAGATACTTTGCGGTCTTTAATTCATATAAGAATGGAAACAGCAACCCTAGTCGCCATCTTTATATCTGGTTTACTTGTAAGTTTTACCGGGTATGCCTTATATACCGCTTTTGGGCAACCCTCTCAACAACTAAGAGATCCCTTCGAGGAACACGGGGACTAGTTGAAGTAATGAGCCTCCCGATATGCATTCAATATTGGGAGGCTCATTACTTCAACAGAGATAATGAAAAATCATTTCTTAGTTGGAACTTTAGGCGGTTCTCGAAAAAAGATAGCGAAAAAAATTATCCCTAGAGTCGAGACTAATAGAAATGTATAAACCAGTGCTTCCATAGATTCGATTGTGGTTTACGATTATAGCTTCCATACCTGTTTATTGGGGATTATTTCCCTGATAAATAAAGAGTCAAATGATTAAATCAAGATTTCTCTGATCCCTAATGTCAAATCACAAAAAGAGAGACGAAAATGACGAAAGCAATTTTGTATCAGACTGCTTGTCTTCTTGTAGTCGGATCTCCTAGTTTTTGGAATGCCCCAAATTCTACTTGAGCATCTAAATCTGGGTCAATACCAGCAAAGACATCTCTAAACAAAGTTCTAGCCCCATGCCAAATATGTCCGAAGAAAAAGAGCAGGGCAAAGGAAGCATGTCCAAAAGTAAACCAACCCCTTGGACTACTACGAAAAACACCATCCGATTTCAAAGTAGCACGATCTAATTCAAAAATTTCACCCAATTGAGCACGTCTAGCATATTTTTTCACAGTAGCAGGATCGCTATAACTGACTCCATTGAGTTCGCCACCATAGAACTCAACAGTTACACCTACTTGTTCGACGCTATATTTTGATTCGGCTCTTCTAAAAGGAACATCGGCTCTAACAATTCCATCTCCGTCTATCAAAACGACTGGAAATGTTTCAAAAAAGGTAGGCATACGACGTACAAATAGCTCACGTCCTTCTTTATCTCTAAATATTGGGTGTCCTAACCATCCAACAGCTATTCCATCCCCATTGTCCATTGAACCTGCCCTGAATAACCCCCCCTTTGCCGGATTATTGCCAATGTAATCATAAAAGGCTAATTTATCAGGAATTTTCGACCAAGCTTCTGATAAACTTTTATTTTCGGCCAGCCCAGCACTAACTCTTCGATATATTTCTTGCTGAAAGTATCCCTGATCCCATTGATAACGAGTAGGACCAAATAATTCGATCGGAGTAGTTGCTGAACCATACCACATAGTTCCGGCAACTACAAAAGCTGCAAAAAAGACAGCAGCGATACTGCTGGAAAGTACGGTTTCAATATTCCCCATACGTAATCCTTTGTATAGACGTTGGGGCGGGCGGACACTAAGATGGAATAATCCCGCTAATATGCCCAATGTCCCTGCTGCAATATGATGAGAGGCTATTCCCCCTGGAACAAAAGGATCAAAACCCTCTACGCCCCATGCAGGATTTACTGACTGAACTTTTCCTGTTAGTCCATAAGGATCAGACACCCATATTCCAGGACCATACAAGCCTGTTACATGAAATGCGCCAAAACCAAAACAAGCCACCCCGGAAAGAAATAAATGAATTCCAAAAATCTTAGGCAAATCTAATGAAGGTTTTCCTGTACGTTCATCACAAAAAATTTCTAGATCCCAATAGACCCAATGCCAAATAGCGGCCAAAAAGCACAAGCCAGAAAACACAATATGTGCCCCGGCCACCCCTTCATAACTCCAAATACCGGGATCCGTTACCGTCCCCCCTGTAATACTCCAACCGCCCCAGGAATTGGTTATTCCTAAACGAGTCATGAAGGGTATAACGAACATACCCTGTCTCCACATTGGATCAAGAACGGGATCAGAGGGATCAAAAACTGCTAATTCATATAGAGCCATCGAACCGGCCCAACCAGCAACCAAGGCCGTATGCATTATATGAACAGAAATCAACCGACCAGGATCATTCAATACAACGGTATGAACACGATACCAAGGCAAACCCATGGAAATACCCCTTTATAAAAAAAAATACACACTATGTAACTTTATTGCATTGGAAAAGACTATGACTATCAACGGACCCCTGCGCAGTAGATTATCTCGGCGCAAGGGTTAATATTTGTTCTATTCTATATGTTAATAATGGAACAATTAGGTTTGTAGGAACAAAGAGAAACAGATCTATTTTATACCCAATAAGTACCAATACGCAATGGGGGTTGATACCTTTTTCTATGAGCAAATGCCGCCATATTTGTTCATCATTGGACGGCTCTAGTCGTAAGAATTTTCCTTTAGTTATTCTATCGGCTTTTATGACCTTTTCTAACTAGACAGAATATATGATAAAGAATATCAACATATATGACAAAGGTTCATATTATGAAGAGAATAGCCCGATTATTACGTTTCCATACCAAAGTGAAATATAGTACTTAATTCTTTTTTCTTTTAGTTAATGCCTATTGGTGTTCCAAAAGTACCCTTTCGAATTCCGGGAGATGAAGATGCAACTTGGGTTGACGTATAGTGCGACTTGTCAGATATATTGGGTCATATGGGCTTTCCCCGTTCTCTTCCCCGATCGAGATATCCTTCTCTTCGCCCAAGCAAGATTGATTGAATCATCAAAAATTTGGAGCGCGAAGTCCAACTAGATCCATTTGTAGGGGGATTCAGACTAATAGTATCAATTAGAATACTTTATGGTTGGCTTGGTTCAACCAATAAAATGACATGAAGTATCCAGGCTCCGTTTAAACAAATCCCTATTGTTAATATATCGATAATTACTGCTTGTATGAAATCCTATTTATCCAAATTAGAATAGGTAGAGGACTCATCTGAACCTTAATCACTCGAATAAACTAGATGAACTCAATATGTCCAATATCCAATTTTTTGGCAAAGGCATGCACTAAATGAAAAAAATCTGAGAAAAAAAGCGGTATTAGATGCATTTGACCTATATGTGCAAATCGAAATCGAGCATCGTTTTACCCGGAGTAGAGCATAAACCTAAAAGAATTAAAGAGGCCCCTTCAAGAACAAGAAAATGACATCGTGGTTTACAGTCGATCTCGATGAAACAAGAAATCAACGAGCAGTTCGTTCGAAAAATTTACCTTTTATATACCTATAGAAAGACTCTTTCTTTATACATACTATTCTTTTTTTTTTTTTTTATTTGCATATTGTTTGTTATATATATGTATGTAATTTTTTTTATTCTGTTTATGTTTATGATGCCTTTATTCTATTTTGTATCTAGATATGGAGTCTTCTATATTATCTTTTTACTTTGATTTACTATATTAATTATCATATTATATTCATTATCATTATATTCTCTTTTTTTATTTCTTTATTATATATTTAAAATATATATAGATAATTAATTTTTTTAATAGTAGAAGAAAAACTCATATTTATTGAAAAATAGAAGACAACCTCCCTTCATTAGAAGTTAGAAAGAACTACTATAAAAAAAAAAAGAGGGAAGTAATCTAGACATTGATTTTTTTCTTTTTCACATTTTTTGAGCCGTATGCATCAAAAGGTGCATGTACGGTTCCTAAGGGATAAAATTTTACCCTAATCAACCGACTTTATCGAGCAAGATTACTTTTTTTAACCCAAGAAATTACGACCGAGATCTCGAATTATCTTGTTGGTCTTATCATATATCTCAGTATAGAGGATCAGACCCAGGATTTGTATTTGTTTATAAATTGTCCTGGCGGATGGGTATTACCCGGAATAGCTATTTTTGATGCTATGCAACTTGTGCTACCAGATGTATATACAATATGCATGGGAATAGCCGCTTCAATGGGATCTTTTATCCTGGTCGGAGGAGAAATTACCAAACGTTTCGCATTCCCTCACGCTTGGCTTTGGCGCCAATGAGTTTTTTATTTGAGAAAAAAAGACTATGCCTTCACTACAAGAAATATCAAGCTATATTATATATTATGAGTAATGTTAAGTAAAAATAGCATGGCACTTTGAATTCGATATGCAAAATTTGGTTAGTTTTTTTTCAAAACATTAAATTATGTATCGAGAGAGGAGTATGAGATAAAGGATATTCCCGATTTTTTATTTATCCGGAGTCCGTTTCAGCGTCACAAACCTTTTTTATACCAAAAGACTCTTTAACCTAACAATATTTATGAAAGAGTACGAAAATAAAAAAAATTCCTTATTCTTATTTAGGATCAAAAAGAAACTTTGGGATTGCTGAATTACAGACGAAATTTATATAGAAAGCAACGGAGCCATCATAGTATTTTGAACTCACGAAAAGAAGGGTGGTAATTGGATGATTTAGTGATCTGGATCTGATCGATTCTATTTTTCTTCGATGGAAGAAAAAAGTAAATTCCACTGTCGAGCCGTATGCAATGAGCAAAAGATGCACGTACGGTTGTTCAAGTTTATTGTTATTCCCTATCTTTTGTCTTCGCCTCATCACGCGAGATGGAGGAACCTTCTTTTTTTTATATCATCAGGGTAATGATCCATCAACCTGCTAGTTCTTTTCATGAGGGAGCAACGGGAGAATGTATGATGGAAGCAGAAGAATTATTGACTTTGCGAGAAACACTCACAAAGGTTTATGCACAAAGAACAGGCCAACCTTTTTGGGTTCTAACCGAAGACCTGGAAAGGGATGTTTTTATGTCAGCAAGAGAAGCCCAAGCTCACGGAATTATTGATCTTATAGCGAATGAAGGAGTCGAAATAGTAAAGAAGGACCAATGGAAAGATCCGAAGTAGTCAAATGCGCAAATTTCTATTTTCTCTTTTGACTTTCCTGGGTAATATTCTATATAACTAGAAAGAATTCATACTCATCAGGTTAGGATTCATCTAAACCAGTCCCTTATGTAAATGATTCAGCATGCCAACTATTAAACAGCTTATTAGAAACACAAGACAGCCAATTCGAAACGTCACGAAATCCCCCGCTCTTCGGGGATGTCCTCAACGCCGAGGAACATGTACTAGGGTGTATGTGCGACTCGTTCAAATTATGAACTGGGCAAATTTCCAGCATCAATGAGCATTACCAGTGAATAGGATAAAATGGAAGAACTCTGGTCACTATCGAAAAAAAGATCTACCATATCCATCTATTGCGTATTAAATTTATGGTTTCCCTTGGTGTAACCCCAATTAGCTCAATTTAAGATGAGAAGCAAGTTCCCATTGGTAGCAAATGCTATACATTACGCGGGAAAGTACGGTTTTTAAAGAAAAAAGATTATGCTCCCATTTTTGCAAAACGGACTAACAGGGTCAGCTATCCAGCTAACCTTCAAAACTAAATACCGTTACTGGATAGGCGGATCTCGTTGTGAAAGACCTATTACTGGATAATTCATGGGTAGAGCCAAAGATTTTGAATTGTACAAGTTACCAATAACGTTGACGAAACGAAGTAAAGGGCTCCGGTGTATAGAGAGGACCTCACCGTTTAAGAAGGAACCATAGAAACGAAGGAACCCACTATTTCTTTATTCATCTAGATTTACTACGTTTTTATTTTTGATACCTAGTATCAATCCAATTTATTATTTCATTTTCTTATTTAATTTTGAGTTGAGGCAAAATGCCTCGAAAAAAAAAAGAAAAAATCGTGGTCGGGAAGGTTATAGTAGCAAAAGCCATTGGAATTCTTTTTATACATTGGAAAAATCCGTTTTGTTATTACCAGTGAGGAAAGAAAAAAAATAACTCAACGAGAAATAAAATCAATTAGTTATTTAGCAAAGTTTTATTTATTCAATGACCAGAGTTAGACGGGGATATATAGCTCGGAGACGTAGAAAAAAAATGCGTTTATTTGTATCAAGCTTTCGAGGGGCCCATTCAAAACCTATTCGTATTATTGCTCAACAGAAAATAAGAGCTTTGTTTTCGGCTCATCGAGATAGAGATAAGAAAAAGAGAGATTTTCGTCGGTTGTGGATTACTCGGATAAACGCAGCAATTCGCGAAACGGAAAAGGGCGTATACTATAACTATAGTAAATTTATACATGATCTGTACAAGCGGCAGTTGATTCTTAATCGTAAAATACTTGCACAAATAGCTATTTTAAATAGGAATTGTCTTTATAGTATTTCCAATGAGATCATAAAAAAAGAAGATTGGAAAAAAGCACCCGAATTTTTTTAAACAAAGTTCCCCGGAGAAGGAACTCCGGGAAGGGAAGATAGAATATAAATTAGTCCGAAAAAAGAAAAAATACAACAAATAATTTATAATTATAATAAAGTAGTCAAAATGAACAAAGGCATTCAATATCAATAAAAAAAAATTTTCTTCTTCCTCGATTTTTATTCCGAGACAACAAAAAATCCGGATTATCGGATTTTTTAGAGCAAAACATCACTTGAATGAATAAAAAAAGTAAACCTATTGTTTTTTTGTTCGAAAACCTCGAAAACCCGTAGTTCTAACGGCCGACTTGGCTCTTTCAAATTGTTTCTCGTTATTAAGAAAGGGTAATAAAGATAGAATACGAGCTTGTTTTATAGCAATAGTAATTAATCGTTGTTGTTTCAGAGTCAATCTATTCACGCGCCTAGATAATATTTTTCCCTGTTCACTAATAAATCGACTAATTAAACTCATGTTTCTATAATCAATTCGGTCCCCCGATTGGAGCGGGGGTAAGCGCCTACGAAAAGGCCGCTTAGGTTTAAGTAAAGATCGCTTGGATTTATCCATGGTTTGTTTAGTTTATTTATTCGTTATAATATAAAAAATATTCTACCGAAAATCCTATTTCGGTCGGATCTAAAAAAAAGAAATGAGAAATAGGATTTGGTTTTTTTATTCTTTTCTTTAATTTGAATTTGTTTATTTTATATATGTTATCCTTATTTATATATTTATATTTTTTTTATATACTTATCGCTTATATTATTATACATTTATATTCTATATAGCTTCTAGTCTGGAATCCCTTTTTTTATCTATTCTATATTTTCTAATATTCTTTTTTTTATTCTAATAGAAATAGAATAGAATTCTATATCTATATATTAGAATTATTATCTATTGAATAATATTTTTTTGATTCCATTTTCTTATCATTTTTTAGGCATATAAGGAAATATATGTATAATATATGTCCTTTTGTACTCTTGTTTCAAAAGACGATACACAGACGCTCGGTTCGATCTATTTCTTTATCTCTCCATGAATTGTATGCTTGTAACAATAGGGACAGAATTTTTTCAATTCCAACCGGCTGGGCGTGTTGCGTCGATTCTTTTTAGTAATATATCGGGAAATACCCCTTGATTCCTTATTAACATTCTTTCGAACACAACTAGTACATTCCAAAATAACGCTTACTCGGACATCTTTACCCTTGGCCATGAACCCCCCTTTTGTGTGTGAATTTTTTATTCAAGCAACTTTTTTATTTTCGACCCAAAGCGTAAAGAAAGAAAAAATAGAAATTGCAAACTAGAAATACACTTCAAAAAATTTCGTTGCAGCAAATTAAATAGAAGAATAGTAAATAATAAAAAAAAGAATAGTAAATATTAATAGGAAATAGAATTCAGTATCAGTATAATTCAGTATAATAAAGAAGGCGTAATCCAATGATTTCTAACTATTATATTTTTTTTTAGTACTAATATTTATCTTTAGAGTTCGAAATCAATTTTGCCTCAAACTATATTTCTAATCACAGTAGAGTATACAGTAGAGTATTTCGTTTAAGTCTCGTGTATGAGACTTTTGCCCTAGACCCACTTTTAAATTTCCGTTCTCACTCTTTTCGAATATAAGGTTAAAGGGAGAAAGGGCGGGGGATTAGTCACAGATAGTGGATCCTATCTCTAATCTTCGTTACCCCCTTACCATGTCAATAACTAGAATGAAAAAAAGGGGAATGTTAACGCATCCGGGAAAAAACGATTGATTTCGATCAATAGACCTGCTAAAGATCCGAACCATAAAGTACTTAGTACCGGTGCCACGGAGAGATATGTTTTTAGATCTCGCATTGAAAATCCTCCTTCTTTTTTTCTTTATTTATATATTGTAACACATAAGAATAATACATATATAATAAATGATCAGATGCAAAGGAAAAAACACTTGTATTTGTACATGAAATTCCTAAAGCAAATAAAAATGTACAACAATCCGGTAGATAAGATTTTCTACCTTTAAGTTTAAAAAAGTAAAAAGATACATCTTTCCTACTGCCCTAAAAGCCCTTTTTAGTTTACAGCGTATATGTATCCAAAGACTTTTAGATTCTATCTATATCATATATGAAAAAAAAAGAAAAAATGGCAAGATCTATTGTGTATCTAAATCTGAGAAATAATGGTGTGGAAAAAAAGAAAAGGATTCTTTACAATAACACTGTAAACCTATTAAAAGGGATGTAGCGCAGCTTGGTAGCGCGTTTGTTTTGGGTACAAAATGTCACGGGTTCAAATCCTGTCATCCCTACCTATTGCTTTTCCTCTGAGAAGTAAAGAGGAATTAATTGAGATCAACGAAATAGATTCAAATTGGACATATATAATCTGTCATTTTTAGAACTGTATTCGAATATTAGAATACTATAGATACTATAGAATAGTATTCTATAGAATACTATTAATATATATCATATTCTAGTAGTATAGAATACTATATATACATATAACACATATACAATATATACATATAGCACATATACAATTCAAACTCTATATTCGATACTTATATATATGTGATATGCATGCAAGATGTAGTATTCGGTTACAAAAGGAATCTTTTTTTCTTTACTGTCTGTGATAAGAAAGCGCTCTTAGTTCAGTTCGGTAGAACGTGGGTCTCCAAAACCCGATGTCGTAGGTTCAAATCCTACAGAGCGTGATTCCATTCTTGTTAGTTCTAATTAGACTGAAATAATTGAAGAAGAATCTAAAATTGACCTCCTTTATTTAAGCCAGAGGAGGTCAATAAAAAAAAGTTGTTAACTAATCAAAGGTCCAACTGATCACCACGCCTATATTGTAAATACGCAGTTACGAATAATCCAGCCAAAGTAATAGGAATCAAACCTAAGACGATTCCAAATAGAAGTACTTCAATCATTTCAATTTTTTTGAAAGGAAAAAGGGGAGGTAATATCTATCTCTAAATTTTAATCCTAATTGTCCATGAATCTCAATAACCTAAAATTGAAAATTTTCGCGATAAAATAAAGAACTATCAGAAAGATTCTTTTATGATTATGAATTGTTGATTCAATTTTTTTTTTAAATAAGCCGTATCTTGCTCAGACCAATAAATAGAGCGGAGGTTATAGTTAAAGCTGCTAGTAGAAAACCGAAATAACTAGTTAGAGTAGGCATGAAGGAGCTAAATCAAATATGTTTTTTTTACATATATTTATAAAGCACTTACCTAAGTTTACATTTTTTTTGAAAGATAGGA